ACTATATATCTGTCACCTCCTTTATTTTATAGAAGGTCTATTGGAGCAACGTAGGTCGTGCTGTATCCAAATTTCTATTTTATATTCCATCTATTTAATGAAAAATTGACACACAATAAATTCCTACTTATTCCCTATAGGCATCATATGGATAAGATACACCCAGATATATCTTATGTAACAATCTATCTTATAGGGTTTACATATACTCATAATTGCTATTATAATTGAAATCGAGAAGTCTAAAAAAAAAACGGATTAGTTAATCAATTGTTATTTTCTTATGTCATTAAGGAAACACTATTTTAGATACAAATCCAGGAATATTTAGTGAATTCACAGTCGATAGTTAATGGTTCCATTTTTTTTTTCGGAAAGATATTAAGGAAAAAGGAATTCAAGATAAAAGTAATAAAAGTCTAAAAAAGGGGGAATATTTTCATCTATTTTGTATCAGTTTGGCGGCATGGCCGAGTGGTAAGGCGGGGGACTGCAAATCCTTTTTCCCCAGTTCAAATCCGGGTGTCGCCTGATCAACACAAGACTAAAAAATCCCTAGTCTCTTCTACTGATATAACTCAACGAATTATTCTCCAGGGGGGCGCGGCTTTTGATACTTCTTTGATTCTAAACATCTGTAAAGGGCTGTAAATCCTTGCGCCAAGGATTCACCAAAAGAAAAGATTAGAGTGATCGGTAAGTCTTGATAGCCCTTCCACTACTACTGTAGTGTCTACTAACTAGGCCTTGAATTAGATTGGCACTTTTTTTATATAAAAAAATAAATTCTTTTCTATTCAGTAACCTTAGTCCTAGTCAAGACTAGACTAGTTTACGATTGTTTAAAAGACAGAAACAGAATCGGGAGAGGGTAAGGATTAGATCAAATGGGGAATGGGGGTCTGTGATTGTGATGGATAGCGATCCGTCTTGATTCCCTATTTTTATGCCTTTTATTTAGTTTTATTTAGGAAGGGCGAAAAAATAAACACTGGATATTTTATTATCTTACATGTTCTATTAGTAACATCCCCTCGATACTTGGAAGGGCATCACTACCTGTTGTTATTTTGCTTGGGCTTAATGTTTCCCGATTCTACTAGAAATCATATTAAGAATAAATGGGTTTAGTGAATTAGTTCATCAATAGTGTTGGTGCAGAACACCCCCCCTTTTTTTGACTCTGCACCATTGATTCCACTATTATTAGTGAGCAATAATGGAATAATTCCTGCATATTCATAGAGATAGGGGACATAAGTCACATGGATATAGTAAGTCTCGCTTGGGCTGCTTTAATGGTAGTCTTTACATTTTCCCTTTCACTCGTAGTATGGGGAAGAAGTGGACTCTAAGGGTACTACGAAATTGAGTTCGCTTTTTTAACTATCTAATACTAAAAAAAAAATAGTATGGTAGAAAGAAATATATGACTCTTTTCTTTCTACCATACTATCGGATCTCATAGAATATTGCGGATTCTAGTCCGCTCATTTCATTTAAGACGAAAAAGAAAAAGGGGAATCCTTGCTAAGAACTCCGAAGTCAAGTTTCGTTCAAATTAATTATTTTGACTGACTGTTTTTACATATATGATAAGTAAAAAAGCAGTAGGGACTAGAATGAACAGTGCAGTAGCAATAAATGCAAGAATATTTACTTCCATAATCTCATCTTTCGTTTTTTTTACTTCACAATAACTCGGGATTTAATCCCATAGAGATGATAAACCTTTTGCCTGTAAATTCAATGGGATGAATTACATCTCGATGATAATGATATTGACTCGGCTCAATATCGTGACTAACAATATCTGAGCTAGCAAATCGATTCGCCGTCCAGAATTGAATAGTATAACATAGGAAGATCTTTTATCCATAACGAATCTTTCTAATCAAATAAAAAATGCTTTTTTATTTGCATTCTTTTTCTAAAAAAACTATCGCCTTCCGGGTACAAGCATCTGATGAAATATCATCTAACTGCGTTTCCGCTTCCATTGGTTAGAAATACAAACAAAGAATCGAGGGGAAATGGAAAGAAGGACAGAGTTAAGTTCTAAATTCTGCTCCGTTTTTTTTAATGATCTAAAAATTATGCTCCTTATCCCTCTTTCATCGCCTCTTTCATAGAAAAGTAAAAGTTTTTATTGGGTCTGTCGGGACTGACGGGGTTCGAACCCGCAGCTTCCGCCTTGACAGGGCGGTGCTCTGACCAATTGAACTACAATCCCCAAAAAATCAAAATAAGGTGTTATGGATTAATTTAATCCTTTTGTTATTGCCAAAACGATTGAGAATCCATCGTTCAATGAACAAAAAGAGTCTTTTCGGTTCTTTGCTCTTTTCTTTAGACTTACAGATCGTGATATGAATCTAGATTATTAAAAAGATCAGAATTTATGAGAACAAAAAAGAGGGGTATATCTGAAAGTTTTTTTCTTATTCTTTCTATAGCTAGCTATAGGATTATATAATTTGATCTTGGCTCAGCGAATCCT